ATCTAAGTCGTAAACGCAATAAAAAAAAAGGAGATCCATAACATCTATGTCAGCCTTTCTGCCTTAATAGACCCAAAGCAACTCGCTTTTTAGATGATCCTTCTAGAAGAGTGGAATTATCAAAAATTCTTCTAGTTACTTCGTTCTTTATTTCCACTTGTGCGAATCTTGAGGAAAATAATTGTGTTTCCACCGAGCTGAAACAATATGTAGGTGGCTTTAGTAAACCAAAGTCATCGTTTCATTTTCATAGCTATTTTGCTTCAATCCCCCTTTAAAAAAAAAAAAATGGAAGATCTAGTTACGATTAGAAAAATTGTTTGCGTATCTCCCTCCATGGATTCTTTACTCATACTCATTCAATTGGAAGTCTTTATCCAACTCAAAAAATTATGCTTCGCGATTCCATAATCCAAATCCAATTAATTTATAATGGATCCTTGGCTTGGGTACAAATCCCGAGAATGTATATTCTTCCTCAAATCGTTTATTGAGAGGTAAAGGATTAAATCCTTCCTAAGAAATAAAGTTTTTAATCGGAATTATGAATAAAACCGAAAGAACCCTTAACTATTTAAGCTGTTAATAGAACGAATCACACTTTTACCACTAAACTATACCCGCTACAATGTGATTATTGTATATGAATGGATCATTTGTCGAACAAGAGCATCATACATAATAAAGTATGATAGTAGATGGTATTGGAACAAAAAAAAATATTGAAATAATGAGTTCTGTCTTGGGTGAGTTATTTAGTGACAGGCGTGGCCTGAACCATTGAAGTCAGAACATAAAAAGCAATTGTGCAAAAATCCATAGCTATATTTTGATTTCCCCTCTTTTCTATTTGAGTATTCCCGTTATCTAAATGCAATAATTCGAATTTCATTGCTTAACTTAAACTTAAAAACGGATAAAAAAAAATGGATCTTTTGTATCTGTATAAAGATAGAATAAAAAAAAGAAAAAGACTTTTTATTGACTTCATGTGTAACATAGTCATTATCCTTTGTTCAATTGGGAGAGATGGCTGAGTGGACTAAAGCGTCGGATTGCTAATCCGTTGTACGAGTTATTCGTACCGAGGGTTCGAATCCCTCTCTTTCCGCCTCTTCTGATGACTTGAGATTTTCTTTCCAATTGGAAAGAAAATCTCGAGCACTTTTTTATCATAATTAAATATCTCTAATAGAGAAAATCATAAGAAAATGAAGAAATCAAGCAACAAAAAATCCCTTATTTCTTTTTTTTATTTTATTCCTCACGTCCAGGATTACGTCCTGGATCATTAGATAGGAATCCGAAGATGAAGAGAGAAACAAAGAATATCACCACTGTGTAAACGAAGAGTTTGAGAGTAAGCATGACAAAATCTCCAAGATAAGATCGTTTTTGGTAAAAAGGGGAATAGATTATCCATTTTTATATTTTATACCACATATTATATTCCATTTTTACACCAAACAAAACAAGAAATAAGGTGGTTTCTATAAAAAGAAAAGAAAGGAATTTTCGTAAATTCATTTGTAAATAAGACTCTTTCGGTATGAAAATGGTTTTTTATGTGCACAATTAGTTATTGTGGGGACCCTATTATAGGGTCCTTGTTCACTGGAAAAGGTCAGAATGGGGAAGTGAGGTGATCCAGATCCATCGCGCTTATCGAAGAATTTCCATGTTTACATTGAGGGTTCCTAATGTAAGACTTATCGGATCTTATCAATGGATTGGTATAATATTTTTTTTTCATTGACTAAATCATGAATGTTTGTAGGACAGTATTAAAGATCTCATCGAAAACTTACAGCAGCTTGCCAAACAAAGGCTAAGAGAAAAAAGAACAGGGGTATGACTGGCATAACATCTACGATTGGATTGAAAAAAGCATAAGCCTCGGGCAATTTAGCAAAGAAAAAATGACTCGAATGAAGTATAGAATTAAGATAGATACAGATTAAACTAAAGATATTAAGCATAACAAATGTTTCATTCTTGGAGATAATTGTATTTTGATTGAGTTATTGATATAAGGTAAAAATGAAGAAAGTCAAAATAGACCCCCCAATACTTCTTCTTTGACTAACCCAATCAAAAAGCCTTCAATTCTCAAACGAAAATAGAAGGAATCATACTTTCATACAATATCTTAATGGAATTCTATGTAATGATCAATAAATTCCGTTTAATTTTACAACTACACGTGTCAATTCCCCCCCAATATCGAATCCATGGAATATGTTCGGGGAATTGACGAATGACCAACACCTATATTAGTGTTTATTAGTATTGAATAGAAATCTAAATGGGGCGTGGCCAAGCGGTAAGGCAACGGGTTTTGGTCCCGCGACTCGGAGGTTCGAATCCTTCCGTCCCAGAGCTGTCCAATTCTATCCGAATAAAGATTGCTTTGTTCTATTAAATAATAAATAAAAGAAAAATCTTCTGTTTAAGATTAAGAGTGTAATGTTTAATTTATTTAATCCTTTTCCTATTTCTAATGATTCAGAAAAGAATCGTATGTTTTACTTTCTTTTTCACAAATCGAATCGAGCACTGATGATATACAGAATCGATTTGTGATACAGGTAGGATAGGAATAGGGATCAATACAACGATCAATCTCTCCCATAATAATATCGATACTACCTAGTATTGTATTGTCATAATATCAGCCAATCAATATAGAATATATAGAAAGTAAAACAGATAACTACTGTATAATCGATTCCATCCAGAAATCCATTTTCCTCCGTAAGTAATATTTATATTTTTTTATATAATAATATTATATTATAATAATATAATAAAAAAATATGTACCTGCTTATCTTTTCACTTATACAAGATTGTCCAGCATACCTTAGCCCCCCTTTTTATGTTATGATTCATTCGCCCCATAAAATTTGTCAGTAGATCGGAGTTAAGCCAGCAAGGGCGGTATACATTTTAATATGTAAGAGATGCATTTTTTTATCGAATTTTTGATTTCACATCTGGGTCTAATTAAAAGTTGTAAATCAATGTAACGATTGGATCGGGGGGGGGGGTAATTTAGACATTCCATTCACTTCACTTTGATAAATAATTACAATTACTTTTTATTTTAAATGAAATGGAATTTCAGTAAAGATTACTTAGCCTGAAGCAAAACAAAGTAGAAACAACGTCCATATTGCACCGCTGTTACTCTATTTCATTGACAACCACATTTCTGTTTTGGTGAAGAAGATCCGTGATTCCCTAAATCTCTGCGATTACCTCCATTGACAATTGTTTGATAAATTCTGATGGATATGACAAGATCATATTATTCCAATATTTTTTGGATCAATCAGATCGGGTAAAATAAAAGAATAACGACCTAGACTTTCCACAAGACTTTTCTATTCACCCCCACGAAAAAATAAAGTATGTATTATTATATATCGATTGAGCCAATGATTATTCATGATTCCATATTGAATCAATTCCATACCGGTTCCAAACGAGAGGAATGTTAATGTTATGGTAAAACTTCGTTTAAAACGATGTGGTAGAAAGCAACGTGCGACTTGAAGGACATGATCGGTTGTGGGTTCTTACACCCACCACTTTTTTATATAGGAATTCTGAGGTGCTCGTTGGCTCGACATAGTTTGTTCTGTTCTACTCTACTGGAATCTCCGTTTGGTTGGGTTTTGGGTTAAAGTAAATAGTACATGATGGAGCTCGAGCGGAAAAAATCAATTTATTTCTCAGAGGTAAGGGTCTAGGGTTAATGCCAATCAATAAGTTGGAACAACTTCGTAAGCATATCTTCGATATAGAAATGGAAAAGATTCCATTCTAACATCTAACAAAAGTTTTTTTTTTTGAAACTTTTTTGTTGGAATTGGGAAAACTATTTCGATCAAAAGTGTATCACACGGGAATCAATCGTTCGTATCACTCTTCGACAGTCAATAAATAACAAAAGGGATGTTGCTGCCATTTTGAAACGATTAAGGATCACCGAAGTAATGCCTAAACCCAATGATTCAAAACAAGGATAAACGATCCTGGAACAAGAAAACACCATTTTCAATTGTCTCAACAACTTGAGCAGAATAAAAAATGGGTTAGAGACGGCTCAATAAAGGAAATGCCAAGGACAAGGACTCCGGATTTTCCTTTGAACTCTTTGAGAATTATTCAACTTGAGTTATAAGTACGAATGATTTTTTTTTCGGTTTTTTCGTTAAGGAATAAGAAATTCAATTAAACTAGAAACTAAACTATACTATTGAATTTCTTATTTTTCTTTTATGGATTGGATCTATTTATTTGCCTTGCCACTCTATACACTATGACATAAATGAAAATCATTCTTTCTCGAGCCGTACGAGGAGAAAGCCTCCTATACGTTTCTAAGGGGGGGAATTGCTCATATATAGATATCTATCCCAATGAGCCATCTATCGAATCGTTGCAATTGATGTGCGATCCCGAAGAGAAGGAAGAGATCTTCGGAAAGTCGGTTTTTATGATCCAATAAAGAATCAAACTTATTCAAACGTTCCTGCTATTCTATATTTCCTTGAAAAAGGCGCGCAACCTACGGGAACCGTTCATGATATTTCAAAGAAGGCAGAGATTTTTAAAGAACTTCGCGTTAATTACACGAACTAAAATGAAAAATATATATATAAAAATGGATATCCAATCCAATATGAAATAGAAAAAATGGAGTAAATATATGCATATGCACTAACAGAATCCATACAATTAATGGGATTATCTTCCATTGGGTGGTTTTGGGTGAGACTCTGCTAAAAAAAATGGGCCAAGCTTGCTACCTTTAATAGATATAGATATTGCATAAACCCGAGATTTTCTTCTTAATTATTTAATTTCTTTTCTACATCTACACTTTTTTTATTCTCTATGTGGATGTGGGTTAGCTACGAAGTGCCAATCTAACACAAGTTCTTATTATTTTATTTCAATTTCTTTTGTTTTTTCAAGGTTCGTATTGACAAT